CGATTCCGCATTGGATAAATTGGATAAAAAAGGACGGGATTCCCATTTCTCCAGTAAAGGGTTCAAATCATTTTATCGATATGAGTGTTCTATATCGGATAAAATGCAACTATTCATTTTGAAACCATCTCCATACTAATTAATATAGTGGTAGAAAGAGCACCAATGTTGCGCCCGAACTTCAAACAATTTAGCTTTAACCATGTTTTGTTTAGGGTCCCATATTATTGGTTGATAGAGAATCAAAGTTTATTTACCAATGAATCGCGAAATGCTATGGTTCGTACATATGATTTCTGAATTTATTCAGAAGTAATTCGCGAGATCGTGCACCTTTCTTTCCTAATTATAAAGAATAAAGTGCAGCTGGTTAGATCCAGCTTATTCTTGAAATAAACAACTCGCACACACTCCCTTTCCAAAAAAAATCAATACACCAAGGACTACACTTAGATTTATTGGATTTGTTGCTAAAATATCGGTATTAAATCCGAAACTCCCGGCGGATGGCCAGTGACCCAAGGAAACGAAAGAATCGGTTACATTTTTCATAGGATCTCCTCTTATAGATAGGACTGACTGACTAAATCGAACAGAGTTCTTTTTGTATTACTTCGCCCTTTTTTTTATTTGATTGATTTTTTTATTAATTTTCTTAATATTTTAAAATTTAATAATTTTTATTTCAATAAGAAAATTGAAATACTTGTTAGAATTGGGTCTCAGGTCGCATATCAATTGCGAAATACCTCATTTGTTGCAACGCTTCCTAAAAAAAGGGGGTTCCATTGGACTGAGAACGGGAAGGAAGAAAGCGAGTGGATCCGCTAATTCCTGATCCTCAAATTAGTCCTTCCCACGGGGTATTATCTCTAAGTTAAAGCTATTGTAGGAGTGAAATCGTTATTGTAGGAGTGAAATCTTGATATAATTCGAAAAATCAAGCGGCAAATCCAAGGTAATAAAATAAGAAAGACAAAACAAAAAACTTTACAAATTTATAGGATTAAACAAAGGGATTTGCAAATAAAAGTGCTAATGCCACGACCAGTCCATAAATTGTTAAAGCTTCCATAAAAGCCAGACTAAGCAATAAAGTACCTCGTATTTTACCCTCTGCCTCTGGTTGTCTTGCGATACCTTCTACAGCTTGGCCCGCGGCAGTACCTTGACCAACTCCAGGTCCAATAGAAGCCAGCCCTACAGCCAATCCAGCAGCAATAACGGAAGCAGCAGAAATCAGTGGATTCATGGTAAGCTCCTCGCATAAAAATAAAGAAATGGTTAATGATACAAGCAACCAATGAATTATGACTTATTATTCCATTACTAAGATCCACCCAATCCAGTCGAAATAACTATGAACTACAAATTAAAGTAATGAGATTATTGAATCGTATAAGCAGAACTGCTTCGATCTCGCGTTTTCCTATCCACGGAGTCTTTATCAATCCATAATCAATGCAGAAGGACCTAGTTCTTCCGTTTCATTTATTTGTTCCGAACCATTCATTCTTTCAATTCTGCACTCTTTCTCTTCTATATGCTATGCTTGATTTCATCTGTTTATTCATTCGGCCCAGACGAAACGGAAGAACTTCTATTGTAATTCCTATCTAAATTCACGGTGGGGTAGAAAAGTCAATAAGATATATGGATAGTTCATATATAACCAGTAAATATCTAATATCACATATACATGGCTTTCTTCCATAACGTAAACAAAAAATTCACATCTAATATTCAACCCGATTCTAGAATCATTCTTTGAAACATACAGAAGAGTTGGCTTATAATTAAATAACATATACCCAGTTTGACCCCATCCCTAACCCATTTTTTATGAATCTCGTTTGTAAATTATTGGTTTCCTTTTCTTTATCATTATCCCGATCCCGCATTAATACAAGCATGAATACAAACTGACGAATTCATTAGTCTGACTGACTCCTTCCATATCAATACAATATCCATATTAGAGATCCAATTAATTGCATGCAATTAATTCAAATTTTGATCAATCATTGAATTGACTGAAATCAAATGAAATGGGATGGGAATAGTTTCATAGAACATTTTTTTTATCGCACATCGGAACCGGATAACAATTCTTATCTTATCTTATCCAAATTATGATTAGGTATGAATCGTAATCAATATTGTGATTGACTGAACAAATAGAAATAGAATATTGGGGAGTATGACATAAGTGGCCCCAACGGAAATCTTAGGAAAAAGATCCTTTAGATCTCGTTCATTCCTTTTTGTTGACAATTGAATTCCAAAATATCGTAATCTTTTTTACTAGTACTCTAAATCATATATATCCTTGTATCTATTCTGTTCCAAAATAGCTTATTTGAACCGCCTATACAATACATTGCGTTGGGATAAATAAAAAAGCATATTTTGAAAGATAGTCAATGATGACCCTCCATGGATTCCCCTATATAAGCCGCGGCTAAAGTTGCGAAAATAAGAGCTTGAATACCACTTGTAAATAATCCAAGGAACATGACAGGTATAGGAACTACTGAAGGTACTAAAGAAACAAGAACAACAACTACTAATTCATCAGCCAATATATTACCAAAAAGTCGAAAACTAAGCGATAAGGGTTTTGTGAAATCTTCTAGGATGTTAATTGGTAAAAGTATTGGAGTTGGTTGAATATATTTACCGAAATAACCCAATCCTTTTTTTGTAAGACCTGCATAGAAATAGGCTACTGACGTAGGTAAAGCTAAAGCAACAGTAGTATTTATATCATTCGTGGGTGCGGCTAACTCCCCATGAGGTAACTGTATTATTTTCCAAGGTAAAAGAGCACCCGACCAGTTGGAAACAAAAATAAATAAGAACATAGTTCCAATAAAAGGAACCCATGGACCATATTCTTCTCCAATTTGAGTTTTGCTCAAGTCTCGAATGAATTCAAGGACATATTCGAAGAAATTCTGACCGTCGGTTGGAATGGTTTGTGGATTCCGAACAGCTATAGTAGCAGAACCTAATAAGATAGCAATTACGAACCAAGAAGTAATAAGTACTTGGGCATGGACTTGGAAACCTCCTATTTGCCAATAGAAATGTTGGCCTACTTCTACACCGGATATATCGTATAACCTTTTTAATGTGTTGATGGAACATGGTAGAACATTCATATTGCTTGCCCTCTGACAGAAATAGAACTTAAAAAGGAATTATTTTGATTCAATTATCTCTTTATCGATTCGCCTACTTTAACTGTATATTTCGGATACCAAGTAATTACATAATATCCCCGGGAATTTTTATCTTTTATATTCAGGATGGATATAGTATAGTAACCGATTCCATAAATCGATGGAATTGACGAAGTAATTGACTTATCTTATTATTAATCAACGATTTCTTATATAGCTATAACGACCCTCACAAATTGCAGATACTAATTTGTTAAGAATTAATCGAATTGAAGCTATAGCGTCATCATTGGCTGGAATCGAAATATCTGCAAGATCTGGGTCACAATTTGTATCGATTAAACAAATTGTTGGAATTCCCAAATTAACACATTCTCGAAGAGCCGTATATTCTTCTTGCTGATCAACGATGATTACAATATCAGGCAACCCCGTCATATAGTTGATGCCACCCAGATATGTTTGCAAGTGAGATAATTGTCTCTTCAACATTGCTGCATCTCGTTTCGTAAGACGGTTGAGTCTTCCCGTCTTTTGTTCTGCTCTCAAGTCCCTGAACTTATGAAGTCTTGTTTCTGTAGTGGACCAATTTGTTGACATACCACCGAGCCATTTTTTATTAACATAATGACATCGAGCCCTTATTGCAGCCGATGCTACTGAATCAGCTGCTTTATTTTTTGTACCAACGATTAAGAATTGTTTTCCCCTACTTGCTGCATCAAAAACTAAATCACAAGCTTCTGATAAAAAACGAGCAGTTCTAGTAAGATTTGTAATATGAATACCTTTACGCTTTGCAGAGATGTAAGGTGCCATTCTAGGATTCCACTTCCTAGTACCATGACCAAAATGAACTCCTGCTTCCATCATTTCTTCCATATTTATGTTCCAATACCTTCTTGTCATTTCTCCCCACACTTCCTCTTTTTTTTTTTACGAGGTACCCTGAAAAAATTGTTCCGATGGAACCTTTCTACCGGAGATTGAGCGGTAATACATGGTCCAAGCCATTAATTCCTTTCTATTCATTTTTTTTTTTAACAAAAGAAGGGACCGGCTAGTTAAAGTTAAATTATAAATTAAAAGGATGATCGCTCTTAGGAATCAGTAAATCCTGTAAATGATTGTTCTGATGTATCGTTGTATCGTGGAAATTTTTGGAGATGCAAGAATCCAATAATTTTTTGTGGTGGAACAAAATATCTCTGATGCCCCCCTCGAATAGATTCTTCTTTTCGATTTCCAAAGAAATGTTGCTGTGTTGGCTTAAACGGTGCACTAATCCTTTGAATCCGGTACCAACGGGTATCACACCCCCCAGAACAACATTTTCTTTCAGGCCTTTCAACCAATCGATACGACCTCGTAGAGCGGCTTTTGCTAAAACTCGAGCAGTTTCTTGAAAACTCGCTTCAGATATGAAACTTTGAGTATTCAGAGACGCTCGCGTTATGCCCAATAAGACGGCTCGGTAACAGATCGTTTCTTCCAAAGCGCGCCCCGTTCGTTCCGCTCGCAACAATCCAATGAATTCACCTGGTGAAAAAACATTAGACATTCCATCTTCTGAAACCAACACTCTTGATGTTATTTGACGTACAATAATTTCTATATGCCTATTATGTATCTGCACTCCCTGGGATCGATAAACTTTTTGAATTTTATTAACCAAAGATATACGACTTTGCGCTATGGTTAGCTCAGCGCTAATCAAGAATCCCCAAGGAATCCCAAGAATTCTTGTTATACGTTCGTTCCAACCTTCAACCCGTTTTTCTAAGTTCATTGATATTGAATCAATCGAACGAACTTCTAACACTTGTTCTACTTTTGGAAGACCTTGCGTTATATCACCAGATCTCGATTTTTCATATATAAATGTAACTAAGGTATCTCCTTCGTAAAGGATTTCCCCATAATGGCCATGAACGGTTGCTCCTGGAGTAGCCAAATAGGGCTTTGCAGATCTTATTACTAAAGAGTCAACATGAACAATTAGAACCTGACCCGATTTTAGATGTGGTCCATACTTAGATATACATACATTTTCACAAAAAAACTGTCCAAGGCTAATTATCGTCGATGTTTCTTCACAATAATCGTGATGGAAAAAATACCAATTCCGATTGAATGGATGAAAAATCATGTTACTGGATGGATTGGGATTATAAATCCTCCCATTTTCATCCATTAAATAATATTTAAGTATTTGGAAAGTCTGTTTTAAATTGTCAAGCAGCGAATGTTTATTTACCAAGATCTGATTATGAGTTATTAAATAGTAAAATGAAAAAAAATTCGTAATTTTAGGGACAATTCCTAAAGGACCCAACGAATTCCTAATTGGAAGTAGTGGATCCCTTTTATTTGATTTTTTTGTCACATTGTTGTTATATTTCAAATCGTTGAGTGGACCTATTCGAGAACAATTAGATGATGACAAAGTTATCAAAGATTCGCATTCCTTATTTCTATTCACCAACGTACGAATAGTTCCTTGATGCCAGGTAAGTGATTGTTTAATCCTTACCTTGGAATAAAAAGGATTGAGATTGGTACGATCTGATCCATTAGCGGGAATTAATCCTGCCGGATCATTCCTTTTTCTGGTATACAAAATGAGGGACTTCACTAAGTCCATTCTTATGAAATCTCGAATCAGATCATTTACCCTTACCTCAACAAAGGATGCATGAACCTCCTCTATGGAAGAACCCTTTTTGTCTTGGTCCCAATTCAATACTAAACAAGTTCGAACTAATTGAATATTTGTATGAGAAATTCCGCGAATTGGTTTACCATTTCCAGAAAGGATATAATTGACAACTCGAAGTTGCACATGATCCCTTTCCTGCAAGGGATCCTGGGGGAAAAGCGTTGCTAAATTTAGCCCGTCCGCCGTTTCATATGTGACTACGGGTCGAACTAAAACAAAATACTTTTTTTTGGTGGGTGTGATCCGTTGGACATAGATCCAATTTTTTGATTCCTTAGAATTTTTTTTTCCCGTTCCTAGTGGTATCAAGATGCCGCTGTGCCAGGATATCTTATCTGTCTCTCCAGGAAAATAGATATCCCCAGAAAATATTTTGAGTTCAATCTTTTTTTTTTTTTTCTCCACTCGGACCAATCCGCCTACTCGGCTTCTTATATTGAAAGTAATTCGTGTGTCTACTCCAATGATACTATTGTTCCGTACCATTATAGAAGAAGATCCGGGTAAGATATGCACTTCCTCGGGAATGAAAAAAAATCGATCTATTTTCGTTTGGTATTTTGACCTAAATTCTTTTGTTCTTCGATACTCAATCAAATCCTCTTTTTTGACGATTGAATCCACCTCTATAGTCCCATATTGAGTAATTCCTGAACTCTTTCTTCTGTATCGGGGATCATCGAAATAAGCAAGAATACTATTTATACGGAAAAGACCATTTATGGGTATTTCAATCGAGATACCCGAACGGGGTATTAGTTCTTTTTCTTGATTAGATTGTAATGGAATGATGAATCTATTTCTTCGCCTCTTTGCCAATAAATCAGAATTATCGTCGAGAATGGGGGGATATATGAAATTACAATGAACATTACATATGATTCGATCAGGTCCTGAATAATCAAGAACCCACTCCTCCTTTTTACCAGAAGGATCCGACCTAAACGATTTGTGTCTCACTTGATCATTAGTCACTGAAGGGTTAGAAATATATTTTCGTTCGGCAGAAAGAGAATGAATATTTATTTGATCTTGATCCTTGTGGAGCGAAAAAGGGACTATACTGGATCTGTACGGAACTCCAGATACTATCCACAAATGACTTGTTTTTGGTAAGAGATGAACATTACCATATGTATATTCGGGTGCATGGTACACAGCGATACTCCAGTGCATTTCTCCCTCTGAGTCAGAATAAATATGTTTTCGAACTCTCTCTTTAAAATTCAAGGTGGATGCTTCGGCGCGAATCTCAGCAATCACTTGTTCTGATTCTACATATTGATCATTTTTAACTAAAATCAAACTTTTTGGTGGAATATTCACATTATGTAGAAGATCTTGACCCTCAATAGTTACATATAGGTCTATATAACATAGAAAAGCAGGATACCCATGACGTGTACGTGTGGGATGAACCAAATCTTCATTGAATTTTATTTTTCCATTATCAGGAGCTCGTACATGTTCTGCAGTACCACCTGTAAATACTCCACCGGTATGAAAAGTTCTTAATGTTAGTTGAGTCCCGGGTTCCCCAATAGATTGACCCGCAATAATACCTACTGCTTCTCCCAATTCGACCAAGTCGCCATG